TTTAATCCCTTAGTTTCGGATCATGAATGGAGTCAAGTATCACAACCTTTTCTACCCATCCTGTATATTGTCCTTTTCGTTCCGTGTTGGAATAGACGAGATTTTACGAAAAAAGTTATTGATAAAAGAGAACAAATATTTCTTTTTTTCGATGCGAATTTGACACAAGATGAAGGAAATCGCTATTTCAATTTCGAATTAAAAAAAATATTTAGAATATTCTATAATAAAAAAGAGTTCCATCATAACTATATAGTTATAGTGAAGTAATACTCCGGGTTCCCACAAAACAAAAGAAAATCCTTTTTTCAAAACTCATTCCTTATTTTATTAGTTAATGATCTAGTGATTGGATCTCTATGCTTATTCCGATATAAAATGAAATATTCAAATGATTTTTCATCGAATGACTATTCATCTATTGTATTTTCACGTAAATAGGGGCAAGAAAGTTCTATGGAAAAATGGTGGTTCAATTCGATGTTGTATAAAGGAAAATTAGAATACAGGTGTGGGCTAAGTAAATCAATCGATAGGTTTGGTGATCCTATTGAAAAAACCAGTGTAAGTGAGGATCCGGTTATAAACGATATGGATAAAAAGATTCATAGTTGGAGTGAAAGTTCTAGTTACAGTAATGCTAATCATTTAGTGGGTGTCAGGGACGTTCGTAATTTTATCTCTGATGACACCTTTTTAGTTAGAGATAGTAATAGGAATATTTATTCCATATATTTGGATATTACTAATCAAATTTTTGAGATTGACAATGATCCTTCTTTACTGAGTGAACGAGAAAGTTCTTTTTTTAGTTATTGGACTTATGCTTATCTGAAGAATGGATCGAAGAATGACGATCCGCCCTGTGATCATTCCATGTATGATACTAAATACAGTTGGAATAATCACATTACTAGGTGCATTAACTCTTATCTTGGTTCTCAAATTTGTATTGAGAGTTCCTTTTTAAGTAGTAGTGACAATTCCAGTGACAGTTACATTTATAGTTCCATTTATGGTGAAAGTAGAAATAGTAATGAAAGGGGGAGCTCCAGTATAAGAACTAGCAGGAATGGTATTGATTTCACTCGAAGAGAAAATTCTACTGATTTCGATTTGACTCAAAAATATAGGCATTTGTGGGTTCAATGCGAAAATTGTTATGGATTAAATTATAAGAAACTTTTGAAGTCCAAAATGAATATTTGTGACCAATGTGGATATCATTTGAAAATGAGTAGTTCAGATCGAATCGAACTTTCGATTGATCCAGGTACTTGGGATCCTATGGATGAAGACATGGTTTCTCTGGATCCTATTGAATTTCATTCGGAGGAGGAACCTTATAAAGATCGTATTGATTCTTATCAAAGAAAGACAGGATTAACCGATGCTGTTCAAACAGGCACAGGTCGACTAAACGGTATTCCCATAGCAATTGGAGTTATGGATTTTCAGTTTATGGGGGGTAGTATGGGATCCGTAGTAGGCGAGAAAATCACCCGTTTGATCGAGTACGCTACCAATAAATTGTTACCTCTGATTCTAGTGTGTGCTTCCGGAGGAGCACGTATGCAAGAAGGAAGCTTGAGCTTGATGCAAATGGCTAAAATATCTGCTGCTTTATATGATTATCAATCCCATAAAAAGTTATTCTATGTATCAATCCTTACATCTCCTACTACTGGTGGGGTAACGGCTAGTTTTGGGATGTTGGGGGATATCATTATTGCCGAACCGAATGCTTATATTGCATTCGCAGGTAAAAGAGTAATTGAACAAACATTGAATAAGATAGTACCTGAAGGTTCACAAGCGGCTGAATATTTATTCGATAAGGGCTTATTCGATCCAATTGTACCACGTAATCCTTTAAAGGGTGTTCTGAGTGAGTTATTTAAGCTTCACGCTTTTTTTCCTTTGAATTAAAATTCACTTATTAAGTTAAGTAGAGCCTTAAGTCAAATTATTTTTATTTAATTTAGTTACATTTTTGTATTTGTAGCGAACAATTAGATAGTTTATCGGAATCAAAGTAAAAATTCTAAGGAAGAATTTCTTTTTTCTTTGGTGACATAATCATAATATTTAATTGTAAATTGTATAAAGAATCGTGCGGATAATTCTTTTTTTTATACCGATATTACTGATTATTAATTAGGAAACCTCTATCTCTATCAACAAGATAAAAAAAATGGTTCCTTCTTCGAAATTCAAATTGGGCAAGGCAAATAAAATAAACCTAAGGTCATCTTTCCTTCTTGCTTCGTATATATAGTATATATAATTCAAATATAGAAAATATAGATATAGAGTATCTTTTCTTTCTACTCTATCTTCCGAGAATCTCTATTTTTACTAAGAATCCTGTTGTTGGATTGAATTCTAACGAATCCTTCGGGAATTTGTAAGAAACTCTTTATTTCTTTATTTATTAAATAAAATAAAAATGAGAATTCAATTCTCATTTTAAGACAAGAATAGAATAGATTATCATACGTATATTTCTATATTTCATGTAGAAAGATAAAGAAGAATAAGTCTCATTTATTTAATTATTTATTCCTTGCACTTATTATTTAGTATATATACTCACTTAGATATACTCAATCTAATTAGATACGAATTATAATTATTCTAAGATATCTTTCTAACAATAACAGGTACAAATATTAAATCGAGGTACCCATTCTATGACAACTCTTAACAACTTACCCTCTCTCTTTGTGCCTTTAGTGGGCCTAGTATTTCCGGCAATTGCAATGGCTTCTTTATCTCTTCATGTTCAAAAAAACAAGATTTTTTAGATTCGATAGGTGCAAATCTTATCTATTTTTTTTCAAGACTTAGATATAGATAACACAGATATCTATTTAGTAGTAGTAGAATATGGCGGTTTCCTCCGAACATAGATCTTATGTATGCGTAAATATATGGGTAAATAAATTATAGCAATTTTCAAATAGATCGGAATCGAGGTGGATGTATGAAATGTAAAGTCAATGTATCTATATGTGGATATCTATAGGAGATCATAGAAAAGGGATATTCTTATTTTAGACCTAACCAATTGGATCTAACCAATTAGATGAATTACTCCTAAAGGGTTACATCCGAATGATGCTAGTTGATGAGAGTTACTTCGGAAACAAAAAAAGGAAAGTCAAATTCATTTGGACTATTTTCTCAATTCCAATAAAATGCAACTGGATCTAGTATGAGTTGGCGATCAGAACATATATGGATAGAACTTATAGTGGGGTCTCGAAAAATAAGTAATTTCTGCTGGGCCTTTATCCTTTTTTTAGGTTCACTAGGATTCGTATTAGTTGGATCTTCCAGTTATCTCGGTAAGAATTTGATATCTTTAGTTCCCTCTCAACAAATTCTTTTTTTTCCACAAGGGATCGTGATGTCTTTCTACGGTATCGCAGGTCTCTTTATTAGTTCCTATTTGTGGTGCACAATTTCGTGGAATGTAGGTAGTGGCTATGATCGATTCGATAGAAAAGAAGGAATAGTGTGTATTTTTCGTTGGGGATTTCCTGGAAAAAATCGTCGCATCTTCCTACGATTTCGTATGAAAGATATTCAGTCCATCCGAATAGAAGTTAAAGAGGGTATTTATGCTCGTCGTGTCCTTTATATGGAAATCAAAGGACAGGGGGCCGTTCCCTTGACGCGTACTGATGAGAATTTGACTCCGCGTGAAATTGAGCAAAAAGCCGCCGAATTGGCCTATTTCTTGCGCGTACCGATTGAAGTATTTTGAAATGAACTTGAACTGAAGAAGAAATTCTTTCCCATCGGCAGGGAAAAAATTCAAGAATTCTCTTTTCTTTCTTCAGCATAGCATAGCTTAATAAAGTTTTTTCAGAACGTTCATTCGATCCAAAGTAGACGTATATGGAACATCCATAAAACGAAACTTTTTTTGTCCGCATAAAAAATAATTTATGCGTATGGAAATCCACTCAACTCAATTCAGTAAAAAACAAGTAAAAGTAACAAATCGAAATAAAATAATAGATTCATCTCGTATATCAAAACATTTCGGAATAAAGGATTTCTCTTTTTATTTTCAATATGAATTGATAGGTTAGATACAAATAGATCATATCTTGTAAATGCTCTCTCCTTTCTTTTGTCAATCGACCTTTCTTTTTTTTTATCTTTTCTTTTGTGTTTCTTAATGATCAAAGGCAAAGGACTGCTTGTATCTCTTATAAGGATAACTTTTCTGTCTTGTTTTGCCACTCATTTTTGATCATTAGTTTTTGAATTTGTGATCGTTAGATCAGAATATTCTTCATAAATCTCGCTCCATTTTTCCTGGACTATAACTGTGGGTAGCCGGCCATTTTTTTTTTTCGAAAGATTTTCTTTTTTGATAGAAAGGACAAGGGGAGTTCTTTTGGCTTGAAATCCGAATAATATTCATTACTTGCTTGAATTGGTTGGTTCTTTCAAGCATTCATCGAAAAGGGCTTCGAATTTGATCAATTCAATTGAGGTATCTGGAAACAATATTTTTTTCTTATTTCTTCATTCGAAACGGGCTCTTATTCTATTTCTGTATTCTTTCTAAATTCAAGGACTCATTACTAAATCACAAATAAAAAACAGGGAATAGATTCATAGGTCCGATGCCTTGGAATAGAACTTAGGGTTAATAGAAATAGTAGATCACATAGATTCAACAAATGAGGTGGGTTCATTAACAATTCAAAGATGAAAAAATGGCAAAAAAGAAAGCATTTCTTCCTCTTCTATATCTTACATCTAGAGTATTTTTGCCCTGGTGGATCTCTCTCTCATTTAATAAATGTCTTGAATTTTGGATTACTAATTGGTGGAATACTAGGCAATCCGAAACTTTCTTGACTGATATTCAAGAAAAGAGTATTCTAGAAAAATTCATAGAATTGGAAGAACTCTTACTCTTGGACGAAATGATAAAAGAATACCCGGAAACACATCTACAAACACTTCGTATAGGAATCCACAAAGAAACGATCCAATTGATCAAGATGCACAATGAGGATCATATCCATATGATTTTGCACTTATCGACAAATATAACCTCTTTCATTATTTTAAGTGGTTATTCTATTCTGGGTAATGAAGAACTTGCTATTCTTAACTCTTGGGTTCAAGAATTCCTATATAACTTAAGTGACACAATAAAAGCTTTTTCTATTCTTTTATTAACTGATTTATGTATCGGATTCCATTCGCCCCATGGTTGGGAACTAATGATTGGCTATGTCTACAAAGATTTTGGATTTGCTCACAACGATCAAATTATATCTGGTCTTGTTTCTACTTTTCCAGTCATTCTGGATACAATTTTAAAATATTGGATCTTCCGGTATTTAAATCGTGTATCTCCATCACTTGTAGTGATTTATCATTCAATGAATGACTGATCCAACTATAATATTTCTTACTTTGTAACATAAGGTACATAAGCAAAGCATTTCAATTTTAAGACGTACTTACTCTTTCTACCCTACAGGGATTTCTCCTACTCCTATATTCCAGTAAAATGATTTCAGTACAGTAAATAGCAGAATTGTGGATAGGGAACTATACAAGCGACCTACCTAATTTTATTGTAGAAATTTTCGGGATCAATGATTGGACCATGCAAACTAAAAACACCTTTTCTTGGATAAAGAAAGAGATTATTCGATCTATTTCCGTATCGCTAATGATATATATCATAACTCGGACATCCATTTCCAATGCATATCCCATTTTTGCACAGCAGGGTTATGAAAATCCACGAGAAGCGACCGGGCGTATTGTATGTGCCAATTGCCATTTAGCTAATAAGCCCGTGGATATTGAGGTTCCGCAAGCGGTACTTCCTGATACTGTATTTGAAGCGGTTGTTCGAATTCCTTATGATATGCAAGTTAAACAAGTTCTTGCTAATGGTAAAAAGGGAGGTTTGAATGTGGGGACTGTTCTTATTTTACCTGAGGGATTTGAATTAGCCCCCCCCGATCGTATTTCGCCCGAGATGAAAGAAAAGATAGGAAATCTGTCTTTTCAGAGCTATCGCCCCACTAAAAAAAATATTCTTGTGATAGGTCCTGTTTCTGGTCAGAAATATAGTGAAGTCACCTTTCCTATTCTTTCCCCGGACCCCGCTACTAATAAAGATGTTCACTTCTTAAAATATCCCATATATGTAGGTGGGAACAGAGGAAGGGGTCAGATTTATCCCGATGGGAGCAAGAGTAACAATACAGTTTATAATGCTACAGCGGCTGGTGTAGTAAGTAAAATCATACGAAAAGAAAAAGGGGGGTACGAAATAACCATATCGGATGCGTCAGATGAACGTCAAGTGGTTGATATTATCCCCCCAGGGCCAGAACTTCTTGTTTCCGAAGGCGAATCTATCAAAGTTGATCAGCCATTAACGAGTAATCCTAATGTGGGTGGATTTGGTCAAGGGGATGCGGAAATAGTACTTCAAGATCCATTCCGTGTTCAAGGCCTTTTGTTCTTCTTGGCATCTGTTATTTTGGCACAAATATTTTTGGTTCTTAAGAAGAAACAGTTTGAGAAGGTTCAATTGTCCGAAATGAATTTCTAGATTCTCGGATTTCCAATATCAAGTTCGTAAAAAGAATCAAATTCTTGTTTTGGGAATTCAATTATGTTCTGTATATGTTATGTATGATCAAAAATTATGAAAAGCTTTTTGCTTGTTTCTATTCCAGATCCAGATGTCGATATCGGGAATTATTTGTACCGCATTCCTAGTCATAGTATGTATATTGTGAAGAAGATTATTTGACTTTATCCCTTCTTTTTTTTTTTCAAGCCAAATTTGAGCGGTGTCACTAGGTCACTCTTGTGAGATTGAAATGTCATAGAATGGATCAATCTTTTTCTATTCTAATAGAATAACATCTAAAATTTCACTGGATACTAAACATAAGATAAGTAAGTGGAGAATAGAAAACAAAGGATTATTCGCCTTCTTCTTCTTAGTCTTTTCTTTGACACAAGAAAGGAATTTTCTACATTTCTTTCTTGTGTCTACATAAAAACGGTTTTTGATCCCGTTCGTCAAAAATTACTATCCTTATTAGTTTCTATTTTTTCCATGTTTATCAGAACCCTTTTTTTATATTTATTACGTATACATATAGAAAGTAGTGAACAAACAAAAAAAAAATAGAGGGAAATCTTTTGATAAAATAGAACTTATTCTAATGGACTTAGAAAAAATTCAACTTTGATGAGATACTAAATAGAGTAGAGTAAGGATAAGGATCTATTCGAAAAGGATTTGCTTTGCATAATAGCTGATCGACAGAAATATATATTGTAATTGTGTCATTCAGGAAAATGAAATCGAGCGATTCCTTCTTTCTTCTAACTTTGAAAGATAGATAAGATACTATCCGCGAATAAGGGATGCTCTAAATTAATTAATGAAGTTTTCAAAAACATTATAAGAGAAGTTTTTTTTTTTAA